TAGTATAACATACTATATATCTATTTCTATAAATAATTCTATTTATATTTAGAAATTTAGAATAAAATTCGAATATCTAGTATAAGATTAATTGTCTCTTAGAAAAACCCTAAATTTTGACATAGATAAAAATCTAACAAAGATATGGAAATCAATTGCGTCCATGCGTCCAATAGGATTTGAACCTATACTAAAGGTTTAGAAGACCTCTGTCCTATCCATTAGACAATGGACGCTTTTCATTCCAATTTTTTTTTTTTACTTTTTTTTACTTTAAAGAATTAAAGAAAAAGAATGCGAGATAATTATTAGATTTTTAGAATTCCCTATTAATTATATTAATTATTAATATAGAAAATTCATATAAATAAAAAATTCAAAATGTAATTTATTTTGAGTAAAAAAAAGGTATGTATAATAAATACTCAAAATTTTTCAAATTTGATATTATATCCAATAATATATCATAGTATCTTAATTAATTAAGATTATGAATAATTTGAATATTTTAGATTTGAATAAAATATTCGGACTTTTATGCAAAAAAAGACAATTTTTCGTAGAATTATTCCTTGGTATTCTATTAGATTAGAATTTAGATTCTAATGCATCCTATATTATTATTCTAGACTTTACTTGCCTAGAATAATAGATAAAGCGGGTAGCGGGAATCGAACCCGCATCGTTAGCTTGGAAGGCTGAGGGTTATAGTCGACGTTGATTTATCTTAACGTCTCTAATTCAAAACCGAACATGAAACTTTGGTTTCATTCGGCTCCTTTATGGAATATTGAGAAATTCCCATATCATCGTATAAAAAATGTGAACCCAAAAAATTCATTTAATATTAATTTCTTAATCTTAATAATAAAAAAGAATCAAATTGATTTAGTATTTTTAGATTTTTATATTGAATTGTTATTAATAACAACTAAAACTTTGATTCTTTTTTTGAACTTGGACCCATAACATCTATGTCGGCTTTCTCTCTTACTGCGGTCAAAAGAAGGCGCTTTCTAGATGATCCCTATAGAAGAATGGGGTAGGGGAATTTTAACAATTTTTCTAGTTACTTCGTTATCTATTTCTATTTGAATTGAAAGAATCCTTAGGAAAAGTTTTTTGTTTACGCCGGGCTAATAAAATAAAACTCAATGTCTCTAGTAAACCAAAGTCACTTTTTAATAGCTATTTCGCTTTAATCTTTTCTAAAAAAAAATCAAAGATTTAGTTACGATTATAAATAAACTTTTCTATATTTATCCATGGACCCTTTACTCATACTCATTCAATTGAATGTATTCATTCAATTGAGAACATTTTGTTTCGTAATTTCAAAATCCAATTTCTGTTTATGAAGTTATAGTTGACTCTTGGATACAAATTACGAGAATGTATATTCTTCTTCGAATCTTTTATTGAAAGGTAAAGGATTGAATCCTTTTAAGAAATAAAGTTTTTGATCGGATTATGAATCCAATCGAAGGACCCCTTAACCATTAAGGGGCTATTAGAACGAATCACACTTTTACCACTAAACTATACCCGCTATAATCCCATTATTATATAGAAAGGATTTTTTTGTCGAGTAAAGTAATTAGTCGTAATTAATATATGATCAAAGAAGAATCATCAAAACGAAAAGGGGAGCATTGACTTAGTTTTTTGTCAGTACACTTTAGGAAAGGAAAACTCCTTCCTGTTTAACTAACTATTTAAATAACTAAAAAAGCTCTTTCTTTTTCGAAAGGGGTTTTGGTGACTGCTGGCCAAAGCTCATTAATTCAGAACCAAAATAAAGGTATTCTTCAAGAAAGCAGGGTCCTTTTTTTTTTTTATCCAGTAAAAAAAACAATAAAATCAGAAATGAGACTATGATTCTTTAATTATAAATTATAGAAAACAGAAATGGAAATATTCCCCTATTCTTATTTATTTTTATTATTTTTCCTTCTTGTTTGAATAACAAAAAAGGGGCCCGGCTAGGTACCGACCGGGGCCAGGCCGTGGAAATCAACAAGAAAAAGGAGAGCTATTTCATATGACCTTTTCATATGAAATTGATATGAGAAGCTATTTACATATATAGTATTCTTCTGTAATTTCTAAATTTTTATTATTAATGTGTCTAATTTTTATATTTGACTTAAAATATAGAATATTTCACTAGAATTTCTATTTAAATTTAAAATAGATTTATTAGTTATTTATTCTTCTATATATATAAAAGCTTTAATTTAGAATAATTTTAAGATTGAATCAAAAAAAAATAAGAAATAGAAAATAAATTAAAGCTTTAATATAAGGGTCTAAAACCCTTATATTAAAAATTAAAAAAACAAAATTTTACACTATCTATTATAGTAAAGGTGTGATAGTAATAGTTAAAAAGTAGTGAGACAAAAAAGCGCTTTTTTTTCATTTGGCAAGCATTACATACTTTTTTTATTTTTATATATGGAACTTTTGAAATTTGACCAATTAATTTAATTGGGAGAGATGGCTGAGTGGACTAAAGCGTCGGATTGCTAATCCGTTGTACGAATCTTTTGTACCGAGGGTTCGAATCCCTCTCTTTCCCTTTCTGTTTTACGTTGGTAACTCTTGGTATTTTCATTTTCTTTCGAATTAATCCCCTTATGTTTTTTTTTGAAAAAACGTTTTTTTAATCGTTTTTCTTTTCATTTTTATGGTTAAGGATGTGAAAGAGATAAAATCCTAAAAACAGTTAAAAATGAAGAAAAGAAAACAATTTTTTTTTATTCTTCACGTCCGGGATTTCGTCCTGGATCATTAGATAGGAATCCGAAGATGAATAGAGAAACAAAGAATATCACTACCGTATAAACAAAAAGTTTGAGAGTAAGCATTACATAATCTCCAAGATCTTCTTTATTTGTTTGGGAAAAAGAGAATAGATTTTCAATATCTAAAGTTGGGTTGAGTCTTTTATTCTAATTTTTCATTTTTTTTTTTCAGATATTGCGGAGGACTCTAATTAGAATATTTATTTATACTTATCTATATTCTATAAATGAGTTGATCTAGTTTTTTCGCGGTTATATATGAATCTCAATCGTTTATTTCAGGGTTCATACTGTAAGACTCATCTGATCTTATCAATTGTTTTATTTTTTTGGGACTAAATTATGAATTTTGTAGCACGGTATTTAAGATCTTATCGAAAACTTACAGCAGCTTGCCAAACAAAGGCTAAAAGAAAAAAGAAAAGAGGGATTACAGGCATAATATCTACGATCGGTTTCAAAAAAGCGTAGGCCTCTGGCAATTTGGCCAAGACAAAACTGCTTGAATAAAGGGCATAATTAAAACAGATCCAGATCAAACTAAAGATATTAAGCATAACATAATTTTTATTCTTAAACATAGAAAGATACTTTTTTTGAGTTATTAATAGATTTTTCAATTTTTAATCTAAAAATGACTAAAGTAATGTAAAAAGCTGGAGTATACCAAGCAAAAATTCTTCATTCAATTCTGAAAAAAAAAACGAATAGAAGAAATCGTACTTTCATCCAATATCTTAATTGAATTATATATTATGATCAATAAATGAAGTTTCATTTTATATCTAATTTTATATCTACATGTATCAAAATCCTATGAGCTATCTAGTTCATATAAATTTTTGACTGGAATTGACGAACAACCAACAACACTATTAGTGTTTAGTAGTAACGAATAGAAATGGGGCGTGGCCAAGTGGTAAGGCAACGGGTTTTGGTCCCGCCATTCGGAGGTTCGAATCCTTCCGTCCCAGAGCATACCCATATAGAATATAAAATCAAATTTGATTTTTATTACTATTCTAAATATTTATATTCTTTATAAATATTTATATTCTTTATATAAATATATAAATATAAGAGTATCTATTCTCAGTATATCAGAATAATTATTCATAGTTTAACTATATCAAAATAAATCTTTTTAGAATAAAAAAAGCTTGTCTTTTTGAGCACCTTTCTGTAATTCTAATTAGTTCTAAGTTCGAAATAGACCTCGCTTAATTCACTTAATTCAATCAATAGAATTAAGTGAGGTCTATTAATCTAATCTATTTACGGATGTAAAATATGTAAACAAAAAAGAAATTACATTACATATTCATATAGAAACATAGAAAAAATAAAGAATTCAAATAGATCGTATAGATTAGCTAGATATCTAAGTTAAAATTTTGGATTACTCAAAAATATGGATAAAATATAGATATCGATAGTACCCCTCAACCAATTACAATTACTTATTTATGATTCCTTAATGGAATTACATGCTTTAGCTAAAGGAGGCATATGCTCAAACTTCGTTTGAGACGCTGTGGTAGAAAACAACGAACTATTTATCGAATCGTTGCAATGGATGTTCGATCCCGAAGAGATGGCAAACCACTTCGAAAGGTTGGTTTTTATGATCCAATAAAAAATCAGACCTATTTAAATTTTCCTGATATTCTCTATTTCCTTGAAAGGGGTGCTCAACCTACAGAAACTGTTCAAGATATTTCAAAGAAATCGGTTTTTTTATGTAACTCCGCCTTAATCAAAGAGAATTCAATCAATGAAATAAAAAAACGGGGGGTTATATGATTTATATATAACTATATAACTTGGTCAACCCTTATTTTCTACTCCGCTTCTTTCTGTTTGATTCTTACCTATCAATTTCTTTATTTTATGGAATATTTTTAGGTATTACGAGTGCTAGGTATTAGTAATATCATATGTTGTAATTGACAATGTTTTTGAGAGAAATTGATAATTGATAGAAGATGGAGAGAAAAAAGATCAAATACAAGTTAATAAACGAAAATAAGGGTTTTATAATGAAAATTTCGTCATAGCCTTGCCTTTTTCGTGGAGTATTTTTGGTTGGAATTCAATTAACAAGTAATGAATTCTTTACGCCTAAACTTTTTTCTATCCCTATCTATTACGGAAACACCATTCAAATAAACACAAGCTTTATGCTTGTGTTTATTTCTTTAATTTTTTTTTTTTATTAGTTTAATTTTATTTCTATTTATATTAATTTTTAGAATATATAAAATAAAATACTTAGGTATTTCTATATTTTCATTTTATTTTAGAAAAAAACAACTTATTCTTCTATATATTCTATGATATATATATATAGAAGATAGAAGAATATGGAATTTTATAGAATTTTTTGCTTTCTTTATTGTATTCGTTATCAAGTGTATTTTTTTCTCAACATTCACACTCATATTGACAGTAGCCTCTCAACCAAATATAATTCGTTGTGGATAACTGCATCTATTGTTATACCTTTTTTTTTACTTCATTACATAGCAGGGGATAAGATAAGCGACAGCAAGAAAGGATTTCTGAATTTGGATTATATCCTTCATTTTTAGTTGATAATTTCTTGTAGTTTTATCTGATCCGTTCGTTTTTATGTTTCGAATCAATTCTCCTTTTTATCTTTCAGTTTCATGCGCCGGGGAATTCAATTTCTTTTCTTTTTATTGGGATTTCGATTGTATCTATCCATCTTAATTTTTATTTATTAATTTAATAATAGGTTTTTTTGGGGGGTTGCTAACTCAACGGTAGAGTACTCGGCTTTTAAGTGCGGCTAGCATCTTTTACACATTTCTATGAAGAAATAAATTCGTCCATACTATCGGTAGAGTTGGGAAGACCGCGACTGATCCAAAATAATAAGGAATGAATGGAAAAAACAGCATGTCGTTTCAATGGAGAATTCCAGGAATTTTTTTATTACCAAAGTGATCCAAAACTTTGTTTGAATTCTTGGCGCAAAACCAAAAAAACTCAAAGTCGGGTTAAGTGAATAAATGGATAGAGTCCCATAGCTCAAATTCTAGGGAGATGAAAAAAGCAACGAGCTTCTTTTCTTAATTTGAAGAATTTTCCGATCTAATTATATGTTAAAAATAATATTAGTGCCTGATGCGGGAAAGGGTTTTTCCATGAGTGGATTCTCCTTTTTTTATGAGTCCTAACTATTAGCTATTCACCATTATAATTCTGGGGTGGAGCCGAAGGTGTATAAGAAGCAGTATATTGATAAAGAGATTGTTTCCCAAATCAAAAGAGCGATTGGCTTGCAAAAATAAAAAAACTTCTAGGCATCTTTTTATCCTTTAATGAACATAAAACAATTAGATGGATAAAGGAGAGGATAGAGAATCCGTTGATGACTTTCTCTTTTGCCGAGGTATTTTTTCGTTATCTTACTCTATTTATTATTTATTTTTTTCTTAATTATTAACTATAAATACTCTTGTTTTGACTGTATCGCACTATGTATCACTTGAGAATCCCAAAAACCTTGCTTTTTTGTGAAATTTCAAATGGAAGAGTTTCAAGGATATTTAGAATTAGATCCATCGCAGCAGCATGACTTCCTATATCCACTTATTTTTCGGGAGTATATTTATGTATTTGCTCATAATCCTGGTTTAAATAAGTCCCTGTTGTCACAAAATGTCAGGTATGACCATAAATTGAGTTTACGAATTGTAAAACGTTTAATTACTCGAATGTATCAACAAAATTTTTTTATTATTTCCACTAAATATTCGAATCAAAATTTGTTTTTTCGATACAACAATAATTTATATTATCAAATGATATCGGAGGGGTTCTCCCTTATTATGGAAATTCCATTTTCCACACGATTCACATCTTGTTTAGAAAGGTCAGAAAAGGTCAAATCTCATAATTTAAGATCAATTCATTCCATATTTCCCTTTTTAGAGGACAAATTTTCACATTTAAATTATGTGTTACATGTACTAATACCCTATCCGATCCATCTCGAAATCGTGGTTCAACTCCTTCGTTGTTGGGTTAAAGATGTTTCTTCTTTGCATTTATGTCGATTTATTCTTCATGAGTGTTGGAAGTGGAATAGTCTTCTTACTTCACAGAAATCCATTTCTATTTTTTCACTTTCACAAAGTAATCCAAAATTTTTCTGGTTCCTATATAATTCTTATGTATATGAATACGAATCTATCTTCCTTTTTCTACGTAACCGAGATTCTCATTTACGGTCAAAATCCTCTCAGGTCCTTCTTGAGCGAATCCATTTCTACGGAAAAATAGAACATCTTGCAAAAGTCTTTCCTAATCATTTGAAGGTTATCCTGTGGTTTTTGAAGGATCCTTGCACTCATTATGTTAGATATCAAGGAAAAGCCATTTTGGCTTCAAAGGATACGCCTTTTTTGATGAATAAATGGAAATTTTACCTTGTAAATTTATGTCAATCTAACTTTTATGCGTGGTCTCAACCGGAAAGGATCTATTTAAACCCATTATCCAAGAATTCTATCGACTTTTTGGCCTATTTTTCAAGTGTCCGACTAAATTCTTTCCTGGTACGGAGTCAAATGTTGGACAACGCTTTTTTAATAGATAATGCTATGAAGAAATTGGATACTAGAGTTCCACTTATTTCTTTGATTCGATCATTGGCAAAAGCGAA